TCGAAAGGAAGTGCTAAATAATTTCTTTTTCCTTTCCTTTATCTGTTGATGTAAAATGATGCTGTATTTAATATAAAATTCTTACAATGAAAGAGATTATCATATTTCCACAATTCAATTTTAAGTGGATGGGAGATCTATAAATTTCTTTTTCATGGTTGTAGAGGCAGTTTTTGTTAGAATCCCCCCTTTTTATTTTAAGGAATTTGTTAATTGTCCAGTAACAAATATGATTCGATGAAAGAAAGTGAAAAAAGAATAAAATAATTGGAATCAATAGTTGTAATGAATTGTTGGATTGGATCTCAATCCAAATTTGGATCTAGCTACAAGGAAGAGGCTTTATTTTAAAATATCGAACGAGGAAACATAGTATTCCATAAAAATGGAATTCAAAATAATAATTCAAAAAGAGTTTCGTTTTTAAATGAAGTTACACGATCCAGTTCGTTTATTCTCGACGACTTGGTTGATAGGAATCGCGAGATGGCTAGATCTTAGAAATGATGAATCGGTTTCATTTTATATGCCTGTTACTTTCTCTTTTTTCGTGCCGTCTATAATGATAGATGAATCCAAAACTTTCAATTGGACTTATTATTTCAATTGGTATTTTTGTATATCTTCCTATGTTAGAAAAATGGAAACTTAGGTAAATACTTTAGAAACATATGTATAAAAATACCATATTTCATTTAGCCCTTTCATGCTTACTATAACCAGTTATTTCGGTTTTCTACTAGTGGCTTTAACTATAACTTCAGCTTTATTTATTGGTCTGAGCAAGATACGACTTATTTAAAATTTCTATTTGAAAGAAACAATTCAGAAAGGAAATGCTTCTGTGAGATTCTGTGTATTCTAGAGTTATTTACCATGTCAATTGTCAATTCTTGGTCATTGAGATTCACATCAATTCGGATTAATATTTAGGTATAGATATTACCGCTTTTTTTCTCCTTTTCAAAAAATTGAAATGATTGAAGTTTTTCTATTTGGAATCGTGTTAGGTCTAATTCCTATTACTTTGGCTGGATTATTCGTAACTGCATATTTACAATACAGGCGTGGCGATCAGTTGGACCTTTGATTAATTCACATTTCTTTTTTTGATTGGCCTCCTCCTTTCTTTAATCCACAGGAGGTCAAATTCTAATTGTTGTGCAAGCGACTGAATCCTAATTGAATTCATGAAGAAAAAATCACGCTCTGTAGGATTTGAACCTACGACATCGGGTTTTGGAGACCCACGTTCTACCGAACTGAACTAAGAGCGCTTTCTTATCAGAATAGAAAAGGATGTAAAGAAAAGCTTTTTTTTAAACTAATCCATTTTCATTTTATATCTATATATTCTATAGTTTCATAAAAATGAACTTCCGCGCAACGCAATTTGAATCGATCTCAGCTGATTCCTCGTTACTGCTCAACGGGGCAGTAATAGGTAGGGATGACAGGATTTGAACCCGTGACATTTTGTACCCAAAACAAACGCGCTACCAAGCTGCGCCACATCCCTTCAAATTGTTCTACAGTATAATTGTAGAGAATTCCTTTCTTGTTTTCCACATCCCTATTTCCTGCATTGAGACACACAGCTTTTCTGTCCATTTCGTCTTTTTTGGCCTCATTTAACATATTTTTACATATAATAATAAGAAAAGGAAATCTTATGGATCGTTGTAAATTTCAATTGGAATTAGGGATTCCGTGTACAACTCTAAACGGCCCTTAACTACATATGCATCTAATCATATATGCATTATCTTTATGTATTACAATAAAAAAGGAGGTTTTTCAATGCGAGATCTAAAAACATATCTCTCCGTGGCCCCAGTACTAAGTACGTTATGGTTCGGGGCTTTAGCAGGTATATTGATAGAGATTAATCGTTTTTTCCCCGATGCGTTGACATTCCCCTTTTTTTCATTCTAGCTATTGACACCGGAAGGAATAAAGAAGATTAGAAATAGAATCAAATATCTGTGACTAATCCCCCCTCCCTCTTTTCTCTTTTTTCCCTTTTTTTTTTCTAATTTTTAGAATTTAGAATAAGGGACGAAAGAGAAAGAATAAAAATGGATTCAACGTCTGCGAGACTCAGGTTCAAATTCGAATTAAAAATAGAGACGTGGGGGTAGAGTAGGAAAATCGGGGTCTAGGGCAAGAATACAAGATCTTTAACTGCCCTTCGGAGTTAAATAGAATTTCGAACTCATTCTCATTGTCTTGCTTATTATTTACTATGGCTTTTATGGCTTTGCTTTGATTTAATTGATTTTGATCTTTTAGAGTTGGATTTCAAGTTAATAACTTTTATTTTTTCCTTCCTTTCTTTTTCTTCATTTCGAATCAAAATAGAAGAGTTGAGTAAATCAAAAATCCAAAGGAGGTTCATGGCCAAGAGAAAAGATGCGCGGGTAACGGTAATTTTGGAATGTACCAGTTGTATACAAAACGGTGTTAAGAAGGTATCAACGGGTATTTCCAGATATATTACTCAAAAGAACCGGCACAATACGCCCAATCGATTAGAATTGAGAAAATTCTGTCCCTATTGTTACAAACATATGATTCATGGGGAAATAAAGAAATAGATTGAACCGAGTATGTCTTATCCTTGAAAGGAGAAAAATGACATTATATAGAACACATTGAAATATAAATAGAAGATATTGCATTTAAATAAAAAGAATCCTATTTGGAGTTAAAATTACAATTAAGAAATATTTCGGGATAAGAAATAAACTAAACAAACAAACCATGGATAAATCCAAGCGACCTTTTCTTAAATCCAAGCGATCTTTTCGTAGGCGTTTGCCCCCGATTCAATCGGGGGATCGAATTGATTATAGAAACATGAGTTTAATTAGTCGATTTATTAGTGAACAGGGAAAAATATTATCTAGACGAGTAAATAGATTGACCTTGAAACAACAACGATTAATTACTATTGCTATAAAACAAGCTCGTATTTTATCTTTGTTACCTTTTCTCAATAATGAGAAACAATTTGAAAGAATCGAGTCGACCACTAGAACTACTGGTCTTAGAACCAGAAATAAATAGGCTTATTTTTTGTTCACTTCAATCAGAATTCCAATTTGAACTCAAACATGGATTGGTGTTTTATTTGACAAATCTTAGAATCCAGATTATTGTGTCGTAAAAAAAAACGAATCGGAAAAAAAAAGATTTTTTTATTGAACGTGTTCATTCATTTTGACTACTTTAGCGCATTTCTCATAGTAATTTTGACTTCAACTCCACCCTCCCGGAGTTCATTCTCCGGGGAACCCCATTTAAATTATTTCGGTGTATTCTTTCCAATCTACTTTTTCTCTGATTTCGTTGGAAATCATATAAAGACAATTCCTATTTGATATAGCTATTTGGGCCAGTATTTTACGATTAAGAAGCAACTGCTTCTTATATAGATCATGTATTAATTTACTATAACTATAAGATACTCCCTTTTCTCGAATTACTGCGTTTATTCGAGTGATCCACAAACGACGAAAATTTCTCTTTTGCTTATCTCTATCCCGATGAGCCGAAACCAAAGCTCTTATTTTCTGTTGAGTAATAGTTCGAGTAAGTCTTGAGTGAGATCCTCGAAAACTTGATGCAAATAAACGAATTTTTGTTCTACGTTTCCGGGCTATATATCCGCGTTTAACTCTAGTCATTGAATAAATAAAATTTTGACAAATAACTAATTGATTTTTTTCTTTCAGTTATTATTTTTCCCGTCCTGGCCTATTAATAACTAATAACCAAACGGATTTTTCCAATGTATAAAATACAAATTCCAATGGCTTTGGCTACTATAACCTTCCCGACCACGATTTTTTCTTTTTTGGGGTATTTTACTGGGAAATATGAAAGAAATTGTGGGTTTCCTCGTTTCTATGGTTACTTCTTAAACGGTGAGGTCTTCTCTATACACCGGAGCCCTTACTTCATTTAATATTTCATCAATGTTATTGGTAACTTGTATAGTTCACACCACACTCTTTGGCTCTACCTATGAATTATCCAGTAACAGGTCTTTCACAATGAGACCCGCCTATACAGTAACGGTATTTAATTAGGAAAGTTAGCTGGGTAGCTGACCCTCGTAGTCCGTTCTTGACTGAGCGAGAACTTCTTTTTTTTTTTTTAATTTTAATAAGATTTTTCCGCTTAATGGATAATCAGTTGCTACCAATGGAGAATTGTTTCTCATCTTAAATTCAGGTGATTGAATTTGCACCAACGGAAACCATAAACTTTATACACAATAGAAGGATAGATTTGCTTATTTTTAGATAGTGAATGGAGTTCCTTCTTCCATTCTATCCTATTCATTAGTACTGATCAGTCATACTGGAAGCAGTTTTCTTGCTTTTTCCTGTCAGCTCATGATCTAAACGAGTCGCACATACACCCTAGTACATGTTCCTCGACGCTGAGGACATCCCCGAAGAGCGGGGGATTTCGTGACATTTCGAATGGGCTGTCTTGTATTTCTAATAAGTTGTTTAATAGTTGGCATGTTGAGTCATATATATAATGGGCTGGTTTAGATTGATCCTAACCGGATTTTTTATTTATTTATATAGTAAACTCGGAGATAAAATATCAAATCACAGATTTGCACAAAATCTACTTTTTCATTCAACTGCTACAAGATCAACAATTCCATAAGTTTGGGCTTCTGTTGCTGACATAAAAACGTCTCTTTCCATGTCTTCAGATACAACCCATAAAGGTTTACGCGTCCTTTGTACATAAACCCTTGTGATGGTTTCGCGTAGTTTCAGCAGTTCTTCCGCTTCCAGGATAAATTCTCCCGTTTGTGCCTCATAAAAAGAACTAGCAGGTTGATGCATCATTACCCTGATAATAGAAGGTTTCTCTATCTGGTGTGATGAAAGAAACAGAAAAGAAAGATAAAGAATAATAGGAAAAAGGATAGAATTGAACAACCGTACGGGCATTATCTTTTATGCATTGCATACGGCTCTATAATCAAATTGACCCCTAACTTTTCCATTCAAGAAAGATAAAAAATAGAATCTATTAGCCCCAGATGGGTAAATTATCAAAATGCCACCCTTCTTTTTTTTTTCGGAGGAGTTCAAAAATACTATGATGGCTCCGTTGCTTTCTATTTTAAAATGGATTTTTTTTGTCTTTGATTCAGCAATCCCAAAGTTTCTTTTTGAGCCAATCAAAAAAATTTGGTTTTTTCGCACTCTTTTTTTTTATAACTTAAATATTGTTAAGAGCCCGTTAGTGTAAAAACAAACAAGTTTGTGACGCTGAATTGGACTTCCGATAGATAAGAGAAAGTCGGAAATATCTTTTATCTCATACTACTCTCTCGATACATAATCAAATCTTTTGAAAAAAAAATACAAAATTTTTCATATCGAATTCGAAGTGCCATGCTATTATTACTTAATATTCATATGGCGAAGGCATAGTTTTCTTTTTTCTCTCAAATAAAAAAACTTCATTGGCGCCAAGCGTGAGGGAATGCTAGACGTTTGGTAATTTCTCCTCCAACCAGAATAAAAGATCCCATTGACGCGGCCAATCCCATGCATATTGTATGGACCTCTGGTCGTACAAATTGCATAGTATCATAAATGGCTATTCCGGGTATTATCCATCCACCAGGGGAGTTTATAAACAAATACAGATCTTTAGTCTCATCCTCGATACTGAGATATACCATAAGACCAATAAGTTGATTCGAGATCTCGCTATCAACCTCTTGGCCTAAAAAAAGTAATCTTTCTCGATAAAGTCGGTTGAGTAGGGTAAAATTGTATTCCTTAGGAACCGTACATGCACCTTTTGATGCATACGGTTCAAAAAAATTGCGAAGAAAAGAATCAATGTATAGATTCCAGTCCTCTTTCTTTTTCGGGTTTTTCTAATTTTTTAATGAAAGGGCTTTTTCTTCGATTTTTCAATAAAGATGAATTTTGATTTCTTCTTTGATAATATAAAAAAAGGGTAAATAAACTTATCGAATTAACTTCTCATTGATGTATTCTTTCATCGAAATTCAATCCCAATTACGATGGTATTTTCTTGTTCCTGAATGGGTCTCTTTCATCTTTTTAGGTTTATGCTCTACTCCGGGTAAAGATTCGCCCGATTTTGATTTGCACATATAGGACAAATCTTCCCATCACCATTTCTTTTTGTTATGACTTTACAAATAATCATTTATGATACACATAGTAATCATAGATATATTACCAATTGGGTTTTTTTTTTTAAACGGAGCCTGGATACTTCATTTTTTTCGTCCAGCCAAAGCCAACCATAAATTATTCTAATTGATATAATTCTATGAATTCCCCAAAATAATGCATTTAATTGCATTTCACGCTCCAATTTTTCGATAATTCAATTTCTCTTTCTTGGGCGAAACAGAGGATATCTCGGTCGGGGGAGAGAATGGGGAAATCCCATATGACCCAAGATATCTGACAAGTCGCACTATACGTCAACCCAAGATGCATCTTCCTCTCCAGGACTTCGGAAAGGTACTTTTGGAACACCAATAGGCATGGATTGAAAGAAAAAAGAACTAAATACTATATTTCACTTTGATGTGGAAACGTAACAATATGGTTTTATTGTCTTTATTTTTCTTGTCTTTATAATATTGGCTTTATCATATTTATTTTATCCATAGATTAGAAAAATTTAGAAAGAAAGACAAAATAAATAAAGGAAATTTTTTACGAATAGATCCTTCTAATGATAAATGAAGGATGGACAAATTTTCTCATAGAAAATGGTATCAATCCACCATTGCATATTGGTACTTATCGAATATAGAATAAATCTGTTTCTCTTTGTTCTTACGAACAGAATTCTTCCATTATTACGAATAGAATATAGAATCAATATTAACCTAACCCTTGTTAGGAAAAAATCCCCTGAACAGGGGAAGTCTATAGGATAATCATAGTATAATTTTTTCCAATGCAATAAAGTTACGTAGTGTCTATTTTTCTTCGATAAAGGGGTATTTTCCATGGGTTTGCCTTGGTATCGTGTTCATACCGTTGTATTGAATGATCCCGGCCGGTTGCTTTCCGTTCATATAATGCATACAGCTCTGGTTGCTGGTTGGGCGGGCTCGATGGCTCTGTATGAATTAGCAGTTTTTGATCCTTCTGACCCTATTCTTGATCCAATGTGGAGACAGGGTATGTTCGTTATACCCTTCATGACTCGTTTAGGAATAACCAATTCATGGGGGGGTTGGAGTATCACAGGAGGAACTGTAACGAATCCGGGGATTTGGAGTTACGAAGGTGTAGCTGGGGCGCATATTGTGTTTTCTGGCTTATGCTTTTTGGCAGCTATCTGGCATTGGGTCTATTGGGATCTAGAAATATTTTCTGATGAACGTACAGGAAAACCCTCTTTGGATTTGCCCAAGATCTTTGGAATTCATTTATTTCTCTCCGGGGTGGCTTGCTTTGG